GGAACTGCTATGTAGACTTTTGTTTACCGAGGGTTCGAATCCCTCTCTTTCCGCACCTTCACCCAATTCCCCGATTTTACTAACCACAATAGATCAAATAACAATGGATCCCACTAAGAGTTATACCTTTCTTTGAAATATATTTTCTATTCCTGCACGGAAAATACTGGAAAATACCGGAAAGAAAATAGTAGACTAAGTAATGAAAATATCCCTCTCAGTCTATGATACCTAAATGGGAGAAAACTCCGGATAAAACCCTTATTTATCTTAACCTTAGGTTAATTTACTTCGCAAAAAGGGAGCAAAGTTGTTCGAACCTTTGTTATTTTTTATTTTCATTGGGTTTAAGTCTGACGAGAATAATATTCTACGACTAGCAATTCGTTTATTTTCAAACCGACCCATTTACTATCTATTATTTGATTGACTAATCCTTTATATTGGAATGACTGAAGAGTCAAATGTTTTGGCAATTCCTCATGAGGGGATGAATCGATAGAATTTTGAATCAGAGCTCTAGAGTTTTGTTCATCCCGCGCCGTAATAATATCTCGGGGTTTGCAGCGATAACTTGGTATATCTACTATACGGCCGTTGACTAAAATATGTCTATGGTTAACTAATTGGCGCGCTCCGGGAATAGTCGGAGCCATACCCAATCGAAAAAGGATGTTATCCAATCGCATTTCAAGTAATTGTAGTAAAACTTGACCTGTTGAACCCTTGGCTTTTCCGGCGATACGAACATATTTAAGTAATTGCCGTTCTGTCAGACCATAATGAAAACGCAATTTTTGTTTTTCTTCTAGGCGAATACGATATTGGGATTTTTTCCCGGAACGCGATTGGTTTCTAAGACCACTTCCGGCTCTAGGCCTTTTATTAGTTAGTCCCGGTAAAGCCCCCAGGCGACGTATTTTTTTAAAACGAGGTCCTCGGTAACGCGACATAAAGACTCCTTATTCTTTTTCTTTGCATTTATATTTTATTTTATTCTTATTGATGAAATTTCATTTTACAGAATAAAACTAAAACTGAACTAAACAATAAATGAAGCGAAGTTTACTGAAGTATTGGATTTGTACTATAAAAAAGAATAATGAGATGAATTGGATAAATATCCAGACCTTTCTATTCTATATATAGAAAAGGATCCCTTTCGTGACATAGTTGGAAGTTTTTATAACATAACAAATCGATGACTTTTGGAAAAAGAGGAAGATGTTTTTTCAATATTCTTTGATTTCAAAGGGGCATTATAAATCATGTAATAACTAGATAAATCATGTAATGTACTAACTAGAATAAAATAACTAGAGAAAAGCCGGCTATCGGAATCGAACCGATGACCATCGCATTACAAATGCGATGCTCTAACCTCTGAGCTAAGCAGGCTCACATAATAGAAATTCTACATGCATAGAAATTCCGTAAAGAATCTTAGCTACTCATAATTAGCTATTCATAATTAATATGAATATCGACGAAAGAATAGAATTTCAAATAAAAATATATTCAATATTATAGAATATAATGATTAATCTAGCGATATAGAATTATGATTAATCTAGCGATATAGAATTTCGATTTATTTCTCACAATTCGTTATTACTAGGTAGTAATAATTTTGAGATGAAATCTTTTTTTTTTTCGTTTTTGAGTTCAAATGACATTTGAAATTTTTTTTATTACACTTTTCTTTTTTATTCCATAATCTTAGTATATATTCCATTTTTTATATATTTCTTATATTTCTAATTTTAATTATTTCATCGAAGGATTCGTTAGAACTAATCAGATATTCCTACGCTTTCATTCGTAAAGGTGGAAGTTAAGACGAAAAAAAAGAATCGACCGTTCAAGTATTCAAAATTGCATTGGAAAAATGAGCGGAAGAGAGACATATATATGTGGTAGATATCCATCTATATGGAATTGCGGATACAGAAATGATAGAATCGTTTTTGATTGGACCAAATACAAATATAAGTTTCCTATAGAAGATGAAAGAAGATAGACAAGAAATCAACGAGGAGAAAACACCCTTTGGAGATAGGAATCCGTATCTAATGAATTCAACGATTCCAGTATAAATGAAAGGGAACGACATCACAACGAGATCCTAATCTCAAAACAAAAAAAAGAAGGGGATATGGCGAAATTGGTAGACGCTACGGACTTAATTGGATTGAGCCTTGGTATGGAAACCTACTAAGTGAGAACTTTCAAATTCAGAGAAACCCCGGAATTAATAAAAATGGGCAATCCTGAGCCAAATCCAGTTTTACGAAAACAAACAAGGGTTCAGAAAGCTAAAATCAAAAAGGATAGGTGCAGAGACTCAATGGAAGCTGTTCTAACAAATGGAGTTGACTGTGTTGGTAGAAAGAATCCTTCCATAGAAACTTCAGAAAGGATAAACGTATAAACATAGATATACGCATTGAAATACTATATACTCTACCAAATGATTAATGACGACCCGAATCTGTATTTA